TAGGAAAGGTAATTTCACTATATTTCTGACCGGGGACAGGGCCTATCACAAGAATATTTTTTTTATTAGGGCGATAGCTCTGAAAAGACAAATTGCCTATCTTTTCTTTCATCTCGGGAGAAATACGATCGGGGGGGGCTAATTCAAAACCCTCCGGTAAAATAAGAACGGCCCCTACATTCAAACCCCCCTTTTTACCATTAGCAAGAACTTGTTTCAGTTGCATATCATAAGGAATTCGAACAACTGCTTCAAATACAGTATCCGGAAGTACCGCCTGGGGAACCTCAATATCCACGGGCTTATTAGCTAAATGGCAATTGGCACATACAATACGCCCAGTCGCTTCTCGTGGATTTTCATAACCCTGCTGTGCAAAAATGGGATATGCATTTGAAATGGCCGTCCGAGTTATGATATATATCATGAGCAATACGGAAATAGATCGAGTAATCTGTTCCTTTATCCAAGAAAAAGTATTTCTAGTTTCCATGGTCCAATCGTTGATCCCAAAATTTCTACAATAAGTGGGGTAAGTCGCTAATATAGTTCCCTATCCACGATTCTGCTAGCTACTGAAAGAATTTCTCTGGAATAACATTTTACTGGAATAATATAGGATGAATCCCCCAGATGGGTAGAAAGCGTAAGTACGATTTTCAATGCTTTATTTATGTACAACTACAAAGTAACAAACGTTCTAATTGTATTAGAATTGTATTAGATTAATATCAGTGGATCTTTTATCAGTCATTCATTGAATGATAAATAACTACAAGGGACGGAGATACGCGATTTAAATAACGGAAAATCCAATATTTAAAAATTGTATCAAGAATGACTGGAAAAGTGGAAACAAGACCAGATATAATTTGATCATTATGAACAAATCCAAAATCTTTGTAGACAGAGTCAATCATTAATTCCCAACCGTGGGGTGAATGGAATCCAATACATAAATCAGTTAATAAAAGAATAGAAAAAGCTTTGACTGTGTCGCTTAAGTTATATAGGAATTCCTGGGCCCAAGAGTTAAGAATAACAAGTTCTTCATTACCCAAAATAGAATAACCGCTTAGAATAACAAAACAGATTATATTTGTCGAGAAGTGCAAAATCATATGGATACGATCTTCATTGTGTATCTTGATTAATTGGATCGTCTCTTTTTGGATTCCTATACGAAACTTGTGTAGACGTGTCTCCGAATATTCTTCGATCATTTCGTCCAAGAAAAGGAGTTCCTCTAATTCTATGAATTTTTCTAGAATACTCTTTTCTTGAATATCATTCAAAAAAATTTCGGATTGCCCAGCATTCCACCAATTAGTAACCCAAGATTCCAGACTTTTAATAAATGAGAGAGAAAGCCACCAGGGCAAAAATACTATAGATACAAGATATAACAGAGGAGTGAATGCTTTCTTTTTTACCATTTTTTCATCTGTGAATTGTTAATCAACCCGCCTCATTCGCCGACTCTATGTGATCGACTGTTTCTTTCACGCATGAGTTCTATACAAGGTATGGAACCTATTACTCTATTTTATTTGTGATTTTGTGGTTAGTCTTTGAATTGAATATAGATAGAGAAATCGACTAAGAATCCACTTCGAATGAAGAAATACTAAAAAAATATTCTTTCCCCATATCTCAATTGGGTCAAATTCGAAACAACTGTCTCCTTTGGATGAATGATCCAAAGAACCGCTTTAAGTAATGAATATTAGTCAGATTTTGAGACGAAAGAACCCCTTTTGCATCAAAATATCCAACATTTCGAAAAAACAAAATTCACTGATTACCCATAGTCAGGAATAGAATAATTGAGGGAAAGATATTGCACTAATCAAAGTGGCAAAACAAGACAGAAATTGGCTAGTTATCATTATTAAGAAATCTAATTGTTATTTTTGTGTTGGTCATTAAGGAACACAAAAGAAAGGAGAAAATGAAATGTCGATTGACAAAAAAAAAAAAGAATTTACAAGATATAATTTATCTGGATCTAAAGTATCAATTCCAACAAATATTGAACTAAAAAAGAGGATCAATTTCTTTATATCGAAATGGTTTGATATATGAGATGAATCTATTATTTCGATTTGTTACTTCTTTTGTTTTGTTATTGAATTGAGTTGCGTGGATTTGCATATGCATAAAAAATCACAAAAAAGAGTTTCGTTTTATGTTTGTTCTGCTTACTTTGGCTCAAATGAACCTTCTGATGAAACTTCACTTAAGTTATGTTATAGAAAAAGAGGATTCTTTCATTTTTCCCTCCTGCTAAGAAAGCATCCATTTTCAGCCCATTTCTCAAAATACTTCAATTGGTACACGCAAGAAATAGGCTAATTCGGCAGCTTTTTGTTCAATTTCTCGTGGAGTCACATTCTCATCAGTACGAGTTAAGGGAACGGCCCCCTGGCCTCGGATGTCCATATAAAGGACACGACGAGCATAAATACCCTCTTTAACTTCTATTCTAATGGACTGAATATCTTTTATAAGGAATCGGAGGAATATGCGACGATTTTTTCCAGGAAATCCCCAACGAAAAATACACACTATGCCTTCCTTTCTATCGAATCGATCATAACCACTGCCTACATTCCAGGAAATTGTGCACCACAAATAGGAACTAATAAAGAGACCCGCGATTCCGTAGAAAGACATCACGATCCCCTGTGGAAAAAAAAGGATTTGCTGAGACGGAAAAAAAGATATCAAATTGCTACCAAGATAACTGGAAGTTCCAACCAATAAGAATCCTAATGAACCTAAAAAAAGGATAAAGGCCCAGCAGAAATTACTTATTTTTCGAGACCCCGTTATAAGTTCTATCCATATATGTTCTGATCGCCAACTCATACTTGATTTGATTGTATTTTTTTGGAATTGAGAGAATACCTCAAATTAATTTGACTTTACTTTTTTTGTTTCCGAAGTAACTCTCATCAACTAGCACTAGTTTGATGTGAACCTTTAGGAGTAATTTATCAAATTGGTTAGATCTAAAATAAAATAATAAATAAGAAAATACCCTTCATATGATCCCACTATACATATAGATCCGCAGACTTTCTATTTCAGCCATCCAACGATCCTGATCGATTTGAAAATAGCTAGAATTTATTTACCCATATATCATGTTTCTGCAGGCATAAGAGCCTTTCCTTTATGTTCGGCGGAAATTACATGTTATACTATATTCTACTAAATCGATATCTGTGTTATGATACAAGTCTAAGTTTTGAAAAAAAAAAATGGAAAAGATGGGGTCCCGTCGGATCTAAATAATCTTGTTTTTTTGAACATGAAGAGATAAAGAAGCCATTGCAATTGCCGGAAATACTAGGCCTACTAAAGGCACAAAAATAGAGGGAAAGCTGAAAGTTGTCATAGAATGGGTACCTCGATTTATTGTTTGTACCTGTTATTATTATTTAACAATAAAGGTATCTTATAATAATTATAATTCAGAATTTTCATTAGTATGACTTTAATTATTAATTCAATTTGATTAGTAATCAGAAATATAGGTAAAAAAAGAGTTATCCGCAACTTTTGATTCTTTCTACAATTAGATCTTATGTCACCAAATAAAATTCCATTATTATTTCCTTTGATTCCGATAAGGTAACTACTCGTTTGCTACAAATAATTGAACTTAGTGTTCTATTTGATTTTGATTTCATTTTGATTCAAAGGAAAGAAAGCGTGGAGCTTAAATAACTCACTCAGAACACTTTTTAAAAGATTACGTGGTACAATTAGGTCGAATAAGCCCTTCTGGAATAAATATTCAGCCGCTTGCGAACCCTCGGGTACTGTTTTATTCAATGTTTGTTCAATTACTCTTTTACCCGCAAATGCAATGTAGGCATTGGGTTCAGCAATAATGATATCACCCAACATACCAAAACTAGCTGTCACCCCACCAGTAGTAGGAGATGTAAGGATTGATACATAAAATAACTTTTTATTTGATTGATAATCATATAAAGCAGACGATATTTTAGCCATTTGCATCAAGCTCAAACTTCCTTCTTGCATGCGCGCTCCCCCGGAAGCACACACTATAATAAGAGGTAGAAATTTTTTGGTAGCGTACTCAATCAAACGGGTGATTTTTTCCCCGACTACGGATCCCATACTACCCCCCATAAACTGAAAATCCATAACCCCAACTGCTACGGGAATGCCGTTTAATTGGCCTATGCCTGTTTGAACAGCCTCGGTTAATCCTGTCTTTCTTTGATAAGAATCAATACGATCTTTATAAGGTTCCTCCTCCGAATGAAATTCAATAGGATCCAGAGAGACCATGTCTTCATCCATAGGATCCCAAGTACCAGGATCGATCGAAAGTTCGATTCTATCTGAACTACCCATTTTCAAATGATATCCACATTGTTCACAAATATGCATTTTTGATTTCAAAAATTTCTTATAATTTAATCCATAACAATTTTCGCATTGAACCCACAAATGCCTATATTTTTGAGTTACGTCGAGATCATTAGAACTTTCTGTTATAGTTAAATCACTACCCTCCCTTTCACTATTATTTCTACTTTCACCACAAATGGACCTATAAATGTAACTATCACTGTAATTATCACTATCACTTACCATGGAAGTATCGATACAGATTTGAGACTGAAGATAACTGTCAATGCAACTATTAATATGATTATTCCAACTATATTGAGTATCGTACATGTAATGATTATAGTAGGTATTGTCACTCGTAGATCCATTATTCAGATAACTAGAATTCCGATAACTATAAAAAGAACTTTCTAGTTCACTCAGAAAAGAACGATTCTTGTCAATCTCAAAAATTTTTTTTTCAATATCAAAATATATGGAATAACTGTCTCCATTACTATCCTTAACTAAAAAAGTGTCATCAGGGATGAAATCCCGAATGTCTTTGACGCCCAATAAATGATCAACATTACTGTAACTAGAATCGTCACGACCTCCCCAACTCT